TAAGGTCTATGAGTCATCTCAGAAAAAAAGCTGTGTAATAAAGCATCAATACGGATTCATCATTAAATGGATCTGCTCATCGAACAAAAAATAAAGAGCTTCGAGCCAATAAAGACTAAGAATATTGACTCAAGAACTAATAGCTCCATTGTAGAATTCAGACCTAACCATTAAGTAAGAAGCGATGGGAACGATGGAACCTGTGAATTCAAAAGATTCTAGTGAAAATGAATTCGAATGATTCATTGATCGGGATGGCGGAACCGACCAGAGACCAATTCATCTATTCGGAAAAGTTATGAACTAATGATAGAACTGAAATAGAAATTGAAAGAGTAAATATTCGCCCGCGAAAACTTTATTTTCTTGGATTGCTAAATTTGGGTCAATCCAATACGATAAAGAGTAAAACAAAAGAAAGATTCGTTTTAACATTCTAAAAACCATATATATAAATATAAGAAAAAAAGAGTTATTTAATATATTTAGTTATCTATACAAACAAGATATACAAATTAGTAATAGATTTGATCTAGATTAAATGAAATCCATGATTCAGTATATTACTTATTAAATACATGTATATCTTAATTCAAATTATATTATATCTGAATTGAATTCAAATTAAAGATTTTGAATTCATTTTATTCGCGAGGAGCTGGATGAGAAGAAACTCTCACGTCCGGTTCTGTAGTAGAGATGGAATTCAAAACAAACCATCAACTATAACCCCAAAAGAACCAGATTCCGTAAACAACATAGAGGAAGAATGAAGGGAATATCTTATCGAGGTAATGATATTTGTTTTGGTAAATACGCTCTTCAGGCACTTGAACCCGCTTGGATCACATCTAGACAAATAGAAGCAGGTCGACGAGCAATGACACGAAATGCACGTCGCGGTGGAAAAATATGGGTCCGTATATTTCCAGATAAACCAGTTACAGTAAGACCCGCAGAAACACGTATGGGTTCGGGTAAAGGCTCTCCCGAATATTGGGTAGCTGTTGTTAAACCAGGTCGAATCCTTTATGAAATGGGTGGAGTAACAGAAAATATAGCCAGAAGGGCTATTTCAATAGCAGCGTCCAAAATGCCTATACGAGCTCAATTCATCATTTCGGGATAAAAAAAGAAATAGGCCTTGGGTAAAAAAAAATAGCGGGTGCAGGTTTCTTTTTTTAGACAAACAATATTTCTTTTTTTCTTCGACCTTTGGATTGTAAAAAACAGATAAAAAAAAAATGATATGATTCAACCTCAGACCCATTTGAATGTAGCAGATAACAGCGGGGCTCGAGAATTGATGTGTATTCGAATCATAGGAGCTAGCAATCGTCGATATGCTCATATTGGTGATGTTATTGTTGCTGTGATCAAAGACGCAGTTCCAAACATGCCTCTAGAAAGATCAGAAGTGGTCAGAGCTGTAATTGTCCGTACTTGTAAAGAACTTAAACGTGACAACGGTATGATAATACGATATGATGACAATGCTGCAGTTGTGATTGATCAAGAAGGAAATCCAAAAGGAACTCGAGTTTTTGGTGCGATTGCCCGAGAATTGAGACAGTTAAATTTTACTAAAATAGTTTCATTAGCTCCCGAGGTATTATAAAATGAGACCACGATATGGTTATAGTAGGGTATTTAAAAGAAATAGATTAAGATTAATTTAGTAGATTTTGTCTCACGTATATACCTTTCAAAATTAATATTCATAAACAAATACGTAAAAAAAAAAAAAAGAAAAACATGTTGATTATATCCAAATTTGGAGGCACCAATAATTTTAATTAATCATGGGTAGTGATACTATTGCTGACATAATAACCTCTATACGAAATGCCGATATGTATAGAAAAAGCGTGGTTCGAGTAGCATCTACTAATATCAGCCAAAGTATTGTTAAAATACTTTTACGAGAGGGTTTTATCGAAAACGTGAGAAAACATCGAGAAAACAACAAATATTTTTTGGTTTTAACCCTACGACATAGAAGGAATAGGAAAAGGCCTTATAGAAATCTTTTAAATTTAAAACGGATCAGTCGGCCGGGTCTACGAATCTATTCTAACTATCAAGGAATTCCTAGAATTTTAGGTGGGATGGGGGTTGTAATTCTTTCTACCTCTCGGGGTATAATGACAGACCGAGAGGCTCGACTAGAAAGAATAGGCGGAGAAATTTTGTGTTATATATGGTAATCCTTCTAATATCCGAATTGAATACGAAACTTCTTATTTGTGAAAAAGAAAAGAGAAGGGGTGGGTTGTCTAATAGGGTTCTTCCTCCACTAGTTGATACTTCAAGGGGGTTTTACCTGGAATGAAAGAACAAAAATGGATTCATGAAGGTTTAATTACTGAATCGCTTCCCAACGGCATGTTCCGGGTTCGTTTAGATAATGAAGATATGATTCTAGGTTATGTTTCAGGAAAGATCCGACGTAGTTTTATACGGATACTGCCAGGAGATAGAGTCAAAATTGAAGTAAGTC